CTCTCGCGTAAAGCCTTTTTTTTTACGCGACAGGAAAAAGTGACTACGAATTCCCCTTTTTGTTTGCGAATCCCTGTTTGTATCCTTTGAGCGCACGCCCATAAGTAGCGATCAAGGAAATCGATCAAACGATCCCAATACCGTGAAAGAGAAACTTCCCAGATCCAGGGAAGCTTATCATAAAGGGCTTCAACAAGGGGTTTTATTCGTTCTTTGAGCAAAAAGATAAAGATCGGATAGATTCGAACCGCAATTGCAAAGGTCATAACTACTATGCCAGCCCAAATCATGATCTTCACCAACTTGGATTTGGTTCTCTCGCGAAAATCGCGAGTTGCAGAGATGAGAACCATGAAAAGCAAGATCCCGAATAAGAAAACAGAAACCGAGGAAACCACAAGAGTGAAGACTAGTAGAGTCTCATCTTTTGTCATTCTTTGCTCCTTTTTCACTCAATGATTCATTCGAATTTCCCAACCAAAAATTCTATATGTCTATTCTATGATATTTCTATATATATAGAATATGATATATATAGAAATAACATAGAATAGACAGTACAGTTGTCTCTCTGTGCGAAAGAAAGAAACATGGAAGGACCAAGGAGCTCTACAGTAGTGCCCCGGAATGGGGTCGTAGAGCCGGCCACCCGCTCTGTTGAGTATTTCTTTCCCCAAAGAGATGGCGATGATCTGTCAAATCGAGATTGTGTGGGTGTTCCGTCTACCTGTCAAGCCAGGGCAGGGCTGGGTTTATTATTCCACTATAGAGAAGAGATGAGGAATCAAATCAACGAGAAATACTATACTCGAAAATACTATACTATACTCTCAATTTATAGTTGCGAAGGAAAAGCGTGAAACAATGTAATGTCAAGTTTCAACTTGAACATGTTAGAAGGAGCTAAATCAATAGGTTTATTTTTTTTACGTTTCAGGACGTTCGTCTTTCTCAAGCCCAATGGAATGTGTTAGTTGGGTGGTTTTCGGTATGCTTCAGCGCACGGGTATAGATGTCTAAATGGGCTGAGCCACGACACGATTTTAGCTCGTCACAAACACAGCACGACCTGCTCGTCGTGCCGTGCTTGGGCCACTGTTGAGGCACGGCGGTCTGGCTCATATATTTTTTTACGTTTCAGGATAAAAATTAATATATTACCATACACAATGTTGTGTGTTTCACAAAAGAAACAAATGCATGTTGGCTAGCCCCTTCAGGTGTCGTCCATTTGACCTGGCAAGCAGGGTTTGAACCCTGGGTGTGGATTTTTGGTCAGATTTTTGCAATTTCACCGTTTAAGCCTAGGAGGCCGCTTCGCTCTCCGCTGGATCGCACGAGAAGACCAGGAGGCGACGCCCGCCGCTTCGCTCGATGGCACGAGACGCACGAACTCCCTCTTTATATGGAGTAGAGACTGCTTGGAAGTGTAGCATCGTTTGAGGTGTGCATGCGAGTTTGACTCGTGGTATTGCTTGCCAAATTGTTTTAATTTTAAAGTACTGCATGCATCCGAATATTTGTTGGCTAGTTTATTTTTAAACTAAAATGCGACAACTAAAAATAATGGAATAAAGTAGTACTAAAGCTTACCTCATCTAGAAAAAAAAAGAAGCTCGGAATTCAAATTGTGCCCTATGGCTTGGCCAAAGCAATGCCCATATACTTTCTGGTGGAACTTTATAAGCTCTATTTTCCTAAATTGCTTGTGCCCTTGAACCCACATCGCTTTATTATATAATAAGATGTGAACTAAGTTTCCATAATTAGATAATATATTGTACTGTAGTACCTATGAAAGCAGTTGGTAGGGGCCGCTAATCACCACATCAACTCTAGTGCACTGAAACAACGACAACTCCTACCAAGCCGTACGCCCTAAATATCACTAGAAAATACTGCTTTTGTCACGTCACCTTTCACGCCTCGCCCAGTGTCCTTTTTCCACCGTTCACTTAGAAAAGCCCTAGCTGTGTAGTAGTACTGCTTCCCGCTGTTCATCCCATGTCTCAGTCACTTCACATCTCTTCTTTTTAGGCCAAACACCACCCCCACCAGCCCCTGCGCTCCCCCTAAAAATAGAAGCAGCAGCATGCAATTCCCCACACATTCAAACAGAGCATGAAGCTGGTGCTCTCCCTGAAGATCCCCAACCACCAGATGATGGGCCTATGAGTGAGCCATCAGCAGCAAACTATTGCTACCACCACAGCTGAGAGTAAGAAGAAGCAAAACATCAGGTGATAGATCAACCTGCATGCAGCTATATACCAGACTATTCCTCCAATATGCTTAATCCTTAACACTATATATTCTGCTTATGTGATCATCGCTTCTCTGACCTCCATGGATCTTGTGCAGACTCAAGAAAGCCAGCCTCCAAGAATTCTCACACCTGTGAGAACCAAGCTCAGCCGCCAACTCCACCCAAGGTAACTAGTTTTGTTCTTTTCACTGCACACGGACATATATATCTGTTCTAGTCATCTCAAAACATCTGCATCCACTTCAAACATATGGGCACCAACGTAACTCCCAAACAGATACCTCCAATCCCAACTTGTGCTACAATGCTCGATCATGTGCACACAATACAAGCAAGTCATCATTGAACTCATCATGCTTACGAGAATATGGCGTATATATTCCTCTATACTTAGGCCCCATTTGGAATACTGGATTCTTTCTCCACTCCTGCGTTTTTTCTGTAAAATTGAACTGTTTTCTGTGAAATTCATACAAGATTTCTGTAAAATTCCTGCGTTCCAAACAGGCGTTTAGTATTTTATTGATTTGCAACTGGTCATTTCTTTGAGCGAACAACAGTGGGGGAGAGCCCCACTGGATTTAACTAAAGAGGAAATTGTTTCAGCTCACAGCCACACTGATTTCTTTTATCCCCCCTCCTCCTTAGCTAGCTAGCTGATCCATGGACATGTCGCCGAGCCCCGACAGCCCCTCGTCGGGAGGGGGCAACGGCGGCGGCATCGGGTCGAGCAGCGGAGGCGCGTCGCCGTCCGTTGGTTCGATGACGCCGCAGTCGCCGAGCCGGTACGAGGCGCAGAAGCGGCGGGACTGGAACACGTTCGGGCACTACCTGCTCAACCACCGGCCGCCACTGAGCCTGGCGCAGTGCAGCGGCGCCCACGTCCTCGAGTTCCTCCGCTACCTGGACCAGTTCGGCAAGACGAAGGTGCACGGCCCGGCGTGCCCCTTCTACGGCCACCCGAACCCGCCGGCGCCGCCTGCTGAGCTGATCGATCGACCGACGGATCGTACGACGTACGTCGTCCTACTACCACCCGCTCTCCTGTTTGGCCGGTATGCCAGATTGAGCTTGAGCATATATATTTTATGTATCATTCGCGTATGCATGCATGCATGTGCATGGCAGTGGCTTCATGCTGCTGATCCGTGCACTCTATGTGACCGGCTGCTGCTACGTCTACTGCATTAATTGCTTGTTGTGTTTGGATTGGCTTTAGCTATCTGGTGTTGTCAAATCTATCTATTTGCTTTGTGTAGGAGTGATGAGCAAGTGTTTGATGTACTTTGAACTGATGAGTATGTGTCCTTTATTATTTGAGGTCTAGAGCTAGGGACAGGGAGATACATATATGGAGATCTCTCTTGCTGTTTGTGGAAGATTTAAAAGCCTCTGTCTCTGTGTGTGCATCTATATACGTACGCATGCATGTGTCAATTCGATTCTGGCCACACCAGCATCTCTTGTGTTTGCTTCCTGTTTCGGTTCCTTTTTATGGTACTGGGATGCAGTGCTTGCTTGCTTGCATGTGTGGGTGAGACCGGGCGAGAGATCGATCGATGTGAATGGTGCATGCCCAGTTGCCTGCCTGCACGGCGAGAGCGTGGCACAGTGCCACGCACCAAATAATAGGAGCCAGGATCGGACAAGCATGTACTATTGATGCTCTTGGTGTGGCTTTGCATTGGGTGTGTATTCTGGACGAGTACGTACTGGATGCATGTGTCGATTGGAGCTATTCTTTGCTGTCCTTTATTTGTTTTACGATCGATCTTTTCCCATGGGTACCTGAATAGTCTCGTCCCGTCGTGGGGGGCTGGCTCTCTGCTATCAGAGATGTTCATGTGGTACTTGATGAGCATAGGAAAAAAAACCGGTCATACTACTACTTCCTTGCCATAGGTTCCGTTCCCCTGGTGATCTAGTACGCTAAAGTTCTTGCATTGGTTGCTATTGACCATACTCTGAGATCATTGTTGTACACATGAAGCTATTGCATCTGGGAGACAAATATTCCACAGTAGAGTTCTGATACAACACCTTCGAATTAGAACCGAATAAAAATGAAATGAAATTTATGGATTATAGTTAGACATTGTTTATGACTATGGATTTACATGTGTACGAAACATTGTTACCAGGAAAAGTATTTCCAACACATAAGTTAATATATTGCGTAGTATGGCATTTATATATGTTTTTCCCAGTATTGTCTTTTGGTGGTATATAGGGAAGTTATATAGTATTCCTGGCTGCAAGCTTTCTATTTACATCACTACTATTTGTCATTTCTTGCATTTTAATTTAACATGTACCATGATCCAATACAAAAAAGTACCTAACTATAAGCCATAAGCAATAATAAGCATTTTTTGCAAACACATAGGCCATATAACATCCTATACAAAAAGAGTACCTAAGTATATATATAGGTTTTTATCATATGAAACGTGCCATATCCAGTGTCCAGGTATTTCTATTTTACAGAAGCCCAGCAGTTCACGTTGTGGTGCATCCAATAATGAAGCAATAATCCAAGCACAGTGGGTTATACAGTGCATGGGTTATTATGGTGTCCCTGTGATTTATATTAATTATAGTTGTCACTTGGATTTTTTTTCAATTTTTATATCAGACTTTGATCATGATTAAGCATTTAATTAATCCATACTTTAATCACCATTTTTATTATCAAAATAAGAGAATAGATATAATCATTAAGCATCGAAATGTACGGTGTGCCCTCGATGTCAAACCTACTTTCTAATATGCATGTACTCCCGCCCATGTCATGATTGAATACATGTGGCAAAACATTTAGAATTCGTTCATGGATAACATCGTGAACATTCTTATTTATCTTGGAACATATTTTCATTACATTATGACTTCATTATTTACAATATATATCATGCTATTTAGAACCAATGGTTAAAATTTAGCTAGACGTTGAAGACCTTAACCATGTTGGTATGAAGCATCACTTTAGTTTATAATTAACTGAAGGAATTATTAGACAATTTCGATTTAAATGTTCAACAGAATTGACTGGTTTTAATTTCTTGGATTTACCATAAAATACTTTTTGTTGTGAAATGATGAATTAGTAATGGCGTGGATACAACAGCCAGAACTATTCTATTATTCTTTACAACAGCAGTTCTTATACTTGCGCACTTGGTCCCTGAACTATTGATATGCAGTTTCATGTTCCTAAATTCGTTAAGTATTTCACATGAAGTTTAATTTTGTATATATCATTCTGCATAAATTAGATGTGCCCGATGCCTTTTATATTTAAACTTGCTTAATATAGTCGACAGAAATTATATATATAAGAAACTAGCTAGGTGCTGCATATTGATCCTTGATATATACCACTACCACATACAGTCATGTTCCCTACTCTAAAGTCGCAACTCTGTCTAGTTAGCAATTACTTATAAAGCAGTCCATCAACTTGTGCCCTCGCACATGTCAAAGTCTTAGGCAACATATGTATTCAAATTTGATAGGTAATCTTATAGTAGTAGAAGTTGGTAATTTAATTAGAACATACACACGTTTATTTTTAGTTATTAATTTTTTAAGTAATAGCATATGTTAGTATTTTATATGCATGTTTGGTTGTTCTAGTTTATCAGCAGCAATCGCAAGCTAATAATTTAGATATAATTCTAAGAGGTTATTTATATTATATACCATAATAGCAAATGATTATTGACATTTACTAAAAAGGTAATAGCAAATTTAGATATAAATGTAAGAGTTATTTTATATAATCAATCAAAATAGCAAAAGGTAGCAGTTCAGAAACAAATTTAGGTGGTACATTATTTCATACTCCCTCCATCCTAAATTATAAGGGGTTATGGCCTTCCCTTAACCCGTCCATGTTCATATATATGTTGATGAATCTAGAAACATATAGAAAAATACACACATGGAATAATGCATGGATCTATTTGAAGTCCAAAACCATTTACAGTTTGGGATGCAGAGAGTATTGTCTTCTATAATGATAAGGGGTGGTGTTTTAGACGTAGATTTAGACTATTACTTTGTGTTGTTTTTTATAATGGTAGATGTGTGCTGGTGTCATATATGTAGTAGGTAAGGACTGACTTTTGCTCTTTCTGTAAAATTGTGGGAAGCAAAAGCTTTGAAACAAGCAAGGATAAATACCAACATATACATATATACGGCTATATGCCTTGAGGACAGCACTTCAGCTCATAGGCAGGCAAGAAGCTAGCTAGGTCTATGGGATAACCATATATGGCCTGCGCGCGACATAGAAGCAATTTTGGGGCACAGCAGGATGTTCAGTTCATTATCGACTTGCTCAGGATGGGAAATGACAGATGGAGGCTGGTGCATGCACTACGACAGGCTGCCCGCACACAAGCTAGGAAAGGTGGTTCGAAGAATGGAAATGCAATTCATTGGTTGATGAATCTTTTGTTACCACTACACTACTTGAATTTACGCAAGACTGCAGATTCTTTAGAAGAGATGGGGCTACCTAGGATTGGTAGGGGTCAATCTGATGTACTATACTATTAGAACCCTCTTTCTCTTTAGATTTTTGGGTAGGTATCATATACCAAGAGCATTTTTCACCTGCTACGGAACACATGAATTTGGCAGTGGGGCTAAAGAGATAGGGCGAATCGGTGGGCTTTTCCTGGTTATTGTAATCAGGTAAAGGTTTTAGATACATTTTTCTATATCTCAAAATACATACGTTTAGCAGCTAGCTAAATGCGCCAGAGGGAGACTACAGAAACTTGTCTCAAGTCCAAAAGCAAACGAAATCTCTGGGCGAGCCAGAGTTCAGTACTTACGACCAACCACCATACATACCCATAGTAGCCGCTGGATTTGAAAGCAGAGCTCACCATCATGAGAATAGAGCTTGGTATTAAGCTTACGTCACACGGGGCGCCCTTGGAAGCATTCTAGGGCGGGCATACTTCTGCTTACTTATATGCTCGGTCCGGAGACCGCTGAACAGAAATCCCTCCACGAGGACCAAGATCAGAACTCAAACCTGGCACTTTGAAAAAAGATAATATCTAGTGTAGTTTTGATGATTTTATTGTTCTTTTATCTACGATAACCAACCATCACTTTCTAACAAGTCAAACAATCTTTCTGAGTGCTTTACCGAATCCTTGAACTTCTATCGTTAGGGGTCAAGCTTACCTACTTGATCAGACTTCGCCCCTCACCGGAAACCTAGTGCTGCGCCCTTTAATACCGCTTGCTTTTTCACCGAATAGCTCCTAAAAGCAGTGGTAGGAATGCGACAGAGCTAGCTTTCTCGTGATAAGTAGTCAATTCTCAAATGGCAAACAAGGGCAAAAGATGCGACATCAGGTGTTAGAGACCGGGCGGCGGGGAAAGTAAGAGTGCCAAGTAATGGATCAAAGCATCTCCGTAAAGGGCAGACGGAGGGTGATCTAACTTAACAACCTAGCTTACTAGCAGAAGAAAGAGGAAGTCAAGCCTAGCGGCCTGAAGTGCGAAGTAGTGAATTCTCTTTTTATCCAGACCTGTCTCCTAGTTAGGTTGTCCAGTGGCATTCTTTTGTTAACGTCAAACCGTGAAAAAGCGGCTCTTCCAAATCGAGTGAGTAGCTCCTATCTTCTACTGATTGACTCACTTTTCTATTCCATAGCACGCTCAGTGGAACAGTGACATGCTTTGGTCCTAGTACAACAACAGCCATATGTAAAATTTCATAGGCATCTTTTTTCCTTAGAGAGAGAAAGCCCGTCAGGACGGTAATCAATCTCAATGCCAAGAAACAACCACTACGCTTCAGCCATAAATTCAAGCTGAATGGAACCAAAAATCAACGAACGTTGCCCCATCTTTCTTAGATTTTCTTGATGAGAAAGAAGCAAATAAAGCTTTCTTTGATTCTTGTCAGCTTGTTGGTTCGAATTCCGTCTATTTGATTCAGTTCGCGGTAATACTTTTTAGGCGGGGATTGGCAAATTAGGAATTCGTACTAAAGGCAACCATCATATTAGCTTAGCTAGCAAAAGGCAATCAAGGGTCAGAGCTCAATTGCATAGTGAGAGTTGAAGCTTCGGTACGAAATTCTGGCTACTAGGTTTCTCTGGATACGGGATGATTCAAGCTTTTTCAAGAGTGAGTAAGTCTCCCTACTCATCGGAAAATTAACACTCTGAGGCGCTTATTCCTATTCCCACTTGAAAATCTACAGCCCAGTGCTCCGCCGTAACTTTAGTTAGGTCAAGCCTGCTTTCCGCGCACTCTGTCATGTCCTCACTTCAACCCCCATTCTTTAGGCACCGTAATTTCGCTGCTTCTTTCTTCTTCCAACCAGACAAAACGTATGGATCGCTTCCAGCTTCCTTTCTTTGGAGAGAATGGGCTACGGCACCTACAAGAGCATATGCTCGGACATCCATCCAATTATGGAATATTCAGGCCAGCAGTAAACGAATGAAGACAATGTCAAATGTCAGTGGTCATCATCCCTATAAGAAATATGGGGAAGCTTTGTACGCAATCCAAGCAAGTCAAGCAGGGACACTGAATCGGTAAAGAAACCAGCCTAAAGAGTATGTATTCACACTGGTACAGAACATAGATCAGATCGTAAGGGATAGAGGGATGCAATCGTAAGGGATAGAGGGATGCAACCTAGCTGTCCATTAAAAAACATCGATTTGACAGTGACTTCGACTGTGTAAAGCACATGTATGATTTTGAACCCTTATTTGACTCAATTTCCTATCGTCCTTCAACGACTATAACTGGTCCAGTACCAAGCCTAGGATCAAGGTGGTCACAAGGTGGGGCCCATAGATAGTTATTTCAGCCATATCTGTTGAAAAGGTTTGACCCAATCTTGTACACTGTAGTATCATATTGTCATTTTCCTGCATCACATCCTACTCCACGTAAAAACATCTCATAGGAGAAAAGAAATCTGTCTAATAAAGCAAAATGCCTACCAACCATTAGTCCAAGTCAACTTTCTATTAGTAATAGAATACTCACTCAGGTTAAGATCATTCATAAATGCATGAAATTGATTCAAACTCTGGCACTCAAATTGGTACCAGATTGGCGCATTCCTAGCTCTAATTGAATTCAAATCACCACGTTTCAGCCAAAGACCTTACCAAGCATAATACCTTTTAATTCATTCCAAAAAGAGAAAGCATGATCAACCCAAAAAGAGAAAGCATGATCAACAGTCGAATTTTCTTTCGAGTTTAGACTATACCTGAAACTCTACTCAACGATTTCTTTATTATTTACTCCATGATAAAAGAGAAAAGGGGTAGTCTTCAAAAAAAAGTTTTTTATATTACCCCCTTATTTAGCTTACGCCCTTGACCTTCAAGATTCATATCATATACTAGCTCTACTACTTGAATTCGATCTTCATCTTTAGTAATACCTAACGTTGCTAGGGTCTTCCATGCTTATAAAGTATTACTAAAAAGAATCTTTTTTCCTAGTGTTTAACTTTTTCTCAAAGAAGATTTCTACAACCCATTTTCCTTGATACTGGAATCGAGCTACTTCCATTTTTTTAGGTAAAGATCAGGCGGGAAAGCTTACACCACCCATATTCTTCTTTATTTTATGTGGCTGACCTATTTGTTCACTTTTCACAAATCATGTAGCAATTTCGAAAGAGAGATCAGGATCAGAGCAAAGAAGCAGCGAAATGAGGGGAGGAGACTCTGCCTCCATAGTATAAGTTGCTATCCACTTATGCTTGGTTTGTGCTTGACCACGAAATCTTGCCTCCCACCATCATGAAAGACAGATGATGATGTCGATTTCTTACTGTCGAGACAGCCTGTCCGAATCCAAATCATTCAACTTCCTCCTTTGCAGTGGCGAGGTCGTTGATTCCTATAAATCAAGATGTTTTGTTGCCTGCTTCTTTTTATGGACCTTCTCTCTTGGATGGTATTATCCACTGGTATATTGTGAAAGTCTCTACAAAGACGAAAGGACCCCATGCCTTCTTTGAAAACGATATCCCTCTTCAACGCTTCCGCTAGCCCTAGACTCGGAATACTCTGCTTAAGAGATCCCCCTCTCCGGTCAGAGAGGATTTGAGTACAACATTGATTGCGGAAGATCTTTGTTCCTATTATTTCAAAGCCTAACTAGGCGCGCAGCGGTGAGTGCGAGCTGCTTTCAAGAAATGCTGGAAAAGAGCCAGTAACGCTATCAGTGAATAGAGCTGGTGTAAAGTCCAGCTAAAGTACCATACAGCCCCACAGGTAAAGAGTATGAGTGGAGGGAAGTGTTCTGCTCTTACAGGTACTACGGAACTAGTTCCAAAGAACTGCTAGTGAGGAATGAAAGAGTTTCTAGTGATAGGTGCTGCTATGAGTTAGCATAGCCCCAAAGAAAGTAGTCTGCGATCCCCTTCGAAGTAAGTGAAAGGGCGGAGCGAGCAAACCGGATAGCCCCACAGAGTATCGGCGACGATTTCCCGCATACACCGAATTCAACCGGGATGAAATTAGGAGAAGAATTCGGCATAGAAGCGACTTTGATCTTCGACGACCGAGGCCGTTGGAAGTGCATGAAATAAGAGATGCGAGCAAGTATTGTGAATATAAAGAAAGTCCGGGTCACACCAAGAGTGCTTGCAACTCAAAGATGAGCTCGAAAGAAGAGCCCGGCTGGGGAAGTTATATCAGTTCATCAAAAAGTATGTGAATGGCAAGGGAACAGGAAGGCTGGATGAAAGAGGCCTGAAGGACCCCCGCAGTGGAAATAGGGACCCCGGGACAAGGTAGGCCGAATAAGAAGGTAAAAGAAGGAAAGGAGACGAACAATATCCATTTCAAAATATTTCTAACGGATTCCTTGGTTCGGACCGACGAAGTAATGGCATTCGATCAACCCGACTGCAATCTTTTTCTGTCGGTAAGGATTGCACCAGAGCACCTTCTACTTCTAATAGGCCATGAACTATAGATAGAGAAGAATCATTCTGAGCGAGTCCATAAGAAGCGACCCACTTTTTCATCGGTTCCGGGGGAAGACCAAAGATCTTGCGCGACCGGTCCGCCAGCTCAAAAGAGAAAGAAGTCTCGTTAATCTCTTCATGCTCGTTCCAAGTTCGAAGTACCGTTTGGCCAAAGAAAAAGCCGCTTCCTGACACGATTGCCTCTTTATATAGATAGATATAGGATCCATGGGGTTATTACTTAGAAGTCTATTTTGTACAAGATCCCCTCCTATCTGATAGAAAAGGGTCCCATGATCCCGAGCCGGTCTTATCTTGGCTCGCAAACCCCAAGTTTGTCTATGAAGAGCTAATCTAATTGTATTAGTTTCTATAATGGATTTCTTATGTGGAATACTAATGGATAGGGCCTCGTTGCTAAGTGCTACAAGATCTAGTGCACTGGAACTCGTGGTTATGGACCCGAATCCTTTAGTATGGAACATTGTCTTTTCCAAGTAAAAACCCCTAGTATATGAAAGAATGAAAAGGTGCTTTCGTTCTTGTGGAATAAGAAGCCCTCGTACCTTAACGAAAGGAAAATAGGAATTTTTCGTTAGGTATTTGACCAAATAGGATCGTCCAGTTCCTATAGAACCTATCACTAAAATACCCGATAGGGCTAAGCGGAACGAAAAGGGTTTTCCATGAGATGGTAAATGAAAACGATTAGCTCCATGAGATGGTAAATGAAAACGATTAGCCCCACACGAGGGAATAAGTGATTGTCTGATAATGAGCAAGGAATATACGTCTTTCTGCTAAAGAGGATCTATTAAACTCATAATTCATTAGATCCTTGTTAGCAATGTCAACTAGGTATCATAAGTAAATGGATCCCGGTTGTTCAATCCTTTGATAACCAAGGTCATTCTTTGCTAAAGAGAAATGATCACTATGGGTCAGACTCAATAGAATTGGATCCATTCAAAATAGCGAGAATTAGGATTCTTGATCCCTCTCAATCTCTCTTTCAATTCGAGGATCCGGAGAGTCATAGTCATCTCCGAATATTTGCCATCTCCGAATATTTTCGATTTCATTTTTCTATGATATGTCTTTCTATATGAAAATTGGTTATTTACGATGTACGATGATCCCTGTTAAGCATCCATGGCTGAATGGTTAAAGCGCCCAACTCATAATTGGTAAATTTGCGGGTTCAATTCCTGCTGGATGCACGCGAACGGGAACGTTCCATAAGTCTATTGGAACTGGCTCTCTATCCATGGAATCTCATCCATCATCCATACATAACGAATTGGTATGGTATATTCATACCATAACATAAGAACAATAAGAACTCGAATTCTTATCGATACTGGAACTCAGAGCATAGGAGGGAAAGTCGATTTATGGATGGAATCAAATACGCAGTATTTACAGAAAAGAGTCTTCGTTTATTGGGAAAGAATCAATATACTTTTAATGTCGAATCGGGATTCACTAAGACAGAAATAAAGCATTGGGTCGAACTCTTCTTTGGTGTTAAGGTAGTAGCTGTGAATAGCCATCGACTACCCGGAAAGGGTAGAAGAATGGGACCTATTCTGGGACATACAATGCATTACAGACGTATGATCATTACCCTTCAACCGGGTTATTCTATTCCACTTCTAGATAGAGAAACGAACTAAAGGAGAATACTTAATAATACGGCGAAACATTTATACAAAACACCTATCCCGAGCACACGCAAGGGAACCGTAGACAGGCAAGTGAAATCCAATCCACGAAATAAATTGATCCATGGACGGCACCGTTGTGGTAAAGGTCGTAATGCCAGAGGAATCATTACCGCAAGGCATAGAGGGGGAGGTCATAAGCGCCTATACCGTAAAATCGATTTTCGACGGAATCAAAAAGACATATCTGGTAGAATCGTAACCATAGAATACGACCCTAATCGAAATGCATACATTTGTCTCATACACTATGGGGATGGTGAGAAGAGATATATTTTACATCCCAGAGGGGCTATAATTGGAGATACTATTGTTTCTGGTACAAAAGTTCCTATATCAATGGGAAATGCCCTACCTTTGAGTGCGGTTTGAACTATTGATTTACGTAATTGGAAGTAACCAATTAGGTTTACGACGAAACCTAGAAATCGATCACTGATCCAATTTGACTACCTCTACGGGATAGACCTCAACAGAAAACTGTTGAGTAACGGCAGCAAGTGATTGAGTTCAGTAGTTCCTCATAGAAAATTATTGACTCTAGAGATATGGTAATATGGAGAAGACAAAATTGTTTGAAGCACGCACAGAACCGGAAGCGCCCCTTGTTTCAAAGAGAGGAGGACGGGTTATTCACATTTAATTTGATGGTCAGAGGCGAATTGAAAGCTAAGCAGTGGTAATTAAGACCCCCGGGTGAAAATAGGGATGTCTCCTACGTTACCCATAATATGTGGAAGTATCGACGTAATTTCATAGAGTCATTCGATCTGAATGCTACATGAAGAACATAAGCCAGATGACGGAACGCGGAGACCTAGGATGTAGAAGATCATAACATGAGCGATTCGGCGGATTTGGATTCCTTTTCTATATATCCACTCATGTGGTACTTCATCATACGATTCATATAAGATCCATCTGTCTAGAGATCGTCATATACATCTAGAAAGCCGTATGCTTTGGAAGAAGCTTGTACAGTTTGGGAAGGGGTTTTTTGAGAAAAAAGAAGAATCTACTTCAACCGATATGCCTTTAGGCACGGCCATACATAACATAGAAATCACACGTGGAAGGGGTGGGCAATTAGCTAGAGCAGCAGGTGCTGTAGCGAAACTGATTGCAAAAGAGGGTAAATTGGCCACTTTAAGATTACCATCTGGGGAGGTCCGTTTGGTATCCCAAAACTGCTTAGCAACAGTCGGACAAGTGGGTAATGTTGGGGTGAACCAAAAAAGTTTGGGTAGAGCCGGATCTAAGTGTTGGCTAGGTAAACGCCCCGTAGTAAGAGGGGTAGTTATGAACCCTGTGGACCACCCCCATGGGGGCGGTGAAGGGAAAGCCCCTATTGGTAGAAAAAAACCCACAACCCCTTGGGGTTATCCTGCGCTTGGAAGAAGAACTAGGAAAAGGAAAAAATATAGTGATAGTTTTATTCTTCGTCGCCGTAAGTAAATACGTAACTAGGAATATGGAAAATTGCATTTTTGGAATTTGCAATAATGCGATGGGCGAACGACGGGAATTGAACCCGCGCATGGTGGATTCACAATCCACTGCCTTGATCCACTTGGCTACATCCGCCCCTTATCCAGCTAAAGGATTTTCTCTTTTTTCCATTCATCATTATTCTATTTATTCTGACCTACATACCTCGATCGAGATAGTGGACATAGGATCCCACTCTTTAAAATGAAAAAAGGAGTAATCAGCTGTGACACGAAAAAAAACGAATCCTTTTGTAGCTCGTCATTTATTGGCAAAAATCGAAAAGGTAAATATGAAGGAGGAGAAAGAAATAATAGTAACGTGGTCCCGGGCATCTAGCATTCTACCCGCAATGGTTGGCCATACAATCGCGATTCATAATGGAAAGGAACATATACCTATTTACATAACAAATCCTATGGTAGGTCGCAAATTGGGGGAATTCGTGCCTACTCGGCATTTCACGAGTTATGAAAGTGCAAGAAAGGATACTAAATCTCGTCGTTAACTGAATTCAGAATAGAAAGATTCAGAATAAACAAA